AATTCTATTTTTTTCTTATTTCTTATTAATTTAATAAAAAAATAAAGTAAAAGCGGGTAGCGGGAATCGAACCCGCATCGTTAGCTTGGAAGGCTAGGGGTTATAGTCGACGTTGATTCATCATTTTTAACGTCTCTAATTCAAAACTGAACGTGAAACTTTGGTTTCATTCGGCTCCTTTATGGAAGATGTATAAATTCCTATATTAAGACATGAACGAAAAAAAAAATCCCACCCATAACATCTATGTCAGCTTTTCTGTCTGAATGTATTCAGAACAACCCGCTTTCTAGACGATCCCTATAGAAAAGAGGGGGATTATATTATAACAACCTTTCTAGTTACTTCGTTCTCTATTTCTATGTGAGAGAATCCTTAGGAAAAGCATTTTGTTTCTACCGAGCTAAAACAATTTGTCGATGTCTCTAGTAAACCAAAGTCATTGTTTAATAGCCATTTTGCTTCAATTTCGGTAATACAAATTCCAAATTAAAGATTTAGTTACGATTAGAAAGCCACTTTCTATCTTTATCCATGGATCCTTTACTCATACTTATTCAATTAGAAGTATTGATCTAATTAAAAAAAAAAATTATGTTTCGTAATCTCATAATCCAATTTTTCAATTTTTAATTGATTCTTGGATACAAATCACGAGAATGTATATTCTTCCTCGAATTTTTCATTGAGAGGTAAAGGATTAAATCCTTTTAAGAAATAAAGTTTTTGGTCGGAATGAAATATTAATCAAACCGAAAGACCCCTTAACTATATAAAGGATTATAGAACGAATCACACTTTTACCACTAAACTATACCCGCTACAATTCAATTATTGTATATAAATGAACCTTTTGTCGAACAAGAAAATGGGTCGTAATAAAAAGTTAAAAGAGTAAAAAGAAAGGATAGGATCATAAAATAATCATGAAAATTAGAGCGTTTACGTGTTGTATCAGAGAACCCAATGAGATTCGGAAAAGAGAATTCAATAACTAAAACTAAATAACAAGTGTTTTTTTGCCGGAGGTTTTTGACCTAGACGTCTCGACAAAACTACTTAAGCCATAACATACATGAAAATGGATTGTGCAAGAATCCACAGTTCCCTTTTTACTTTACTTTTACTAAAATAAAAGGAATAAAGAAAATAAAGAATAAATATAAAAAATTAAGATAAGAAACGACACTTTGATTCGATATCATTTGATTCTATATCATAGAAATCTAAAGAGTTTTTATTTTTCCAATCGTAATAACAAGCAAGTATTTTAGTTTTCAAATAAAAAAAATTATTTATGATTCGTTGGAACAATAAATGGCGGGCCCGGCCTGGTCAGTACTTAGCCGGGCCGTGGAACTAAAAAGCACTCTCGGATGAAAAAAAAATATTATGAAGGGCTCTTTCAATCCTTATTTTTTATAATGTAACATAGTATTATCCTTTTTCAATTGGGAGGAGAGATGGCTGAGTGGACTAAAGCGTCGGATTGCTAATCCGTTGTACGAGTTTTTCGTACCGAGGGTTCGAATCCCTCTCTTTCCGTTTTTGTTGATGACTTGGTATTTTCTTTCGAATTTTTCGCGAGCTCTTTTTATTTTTAATAGTTAAAAATGTGTAATAGATAAAATCCTACTAAGAACATTCAAAAATCAAGCAAGGAAAACAAAAACCTTATCTTTTATTCTTCACGTCCAGGATTACGTCCTGGATCATTAGACAGGAATCCGAAAATAAAGAGAGAAACAAAGAATATCACTACCGTGTAAACAAATAGTTTGAGAGTAAGCATTACATCATCTCCAAGATTTTTTTTAGTAAAAAAGAGAATAGATTCTCCGTTTTTATACCGCATACCCTACTATTTTGATTTTTTATTTTGACACCAAGAAATAAAGTGGGGTGATCCAGATTTTTCGCGGTTGTACAAGAATTTCAATATTTGAATTGAGGGTGTAAGACTTATCTGATCTTATCAATTCTTTTCTTTGAATTTTTTTTTTTTTTTCAATAAATCATGAATTTGTCTAGACATTATTAAATTAAAGATATCAGCGAAAACTTACAGCAGCTTGCCAAACAAAGGCTAAGAGAAAAAAAAACAGGGGTATTACTGGCATAACATCTACGATTGGATTTAAAAAAGCGTAGGCCTCGGGCAATTTGGCGACGAAAAAACTACTTGAATAAAGAGCAGAATTAAGACAGATACAGATCAAACTAAATATATTAAGCATAACAAACATTTTGTTCTTGAGGATAATTGTATTTTATTTATTTTGATTGAGTTATTAATAAATTGAGTTTTTTATTATTTTATTATTATAAATTTATTATTATAAATATGTTATTATTCATAGAAAAGAAAAATGAATAAAAAGAAAATAAGATAGACCAAAAAACTTTCTTTGATTTGAACTCACCCAATCAAAAATCCTTCAATTCTCAAATCAAAAGAGAATAGAATAAACCATACTTTCATACAATATCTTAATTGAATTATATGTAATGATCAATAAATTCTGTTTAATTCTACGTCTACATGTATAAAAATTCTAGTAATCTATTTTATAGATAATAGATATTTAGACTTGAGTTGACGAACAACCAGTACCAATATTAGTGTTTATTAGTGTCGACTAGAAATGGGGCGTGGCCAAGTGGTAAGGCAACGGGTTTTGGTCCCGCTATTCGGAGGTTCGAATCCTTCCGTCCCAGAACATACCTGACCCACGATCATTTTATTAATCTATAATTTTAGTAATCTATAAATAAAAAATAAAATATATATCATAATCTATATCATAATAAAATATATCAAAATAAAGATTGTCTTTTCGACCAGTCTTCCGTTTAAGAGTATAATATTGTTATAGAATGCGATTCTTAATTTCTTTTTTTTTTTTTATTATTATTAATCATATCTTTTTCACAAATTTAATCGAGTTCAAATAACACGCATATGAAACGAAATTTTGATTTGTTAAATATTACTGATTTTACAATATGAAATATGAAAAAATAACAACCTAAATCTTCAATCTTTCCTTACATCAGTCTTTTTTTTTTTATTAATCATTGATGGTTTAATCCAATATGGATTTATCTTTCTCTTAATGATGATAAAAAGCGAATGGTACTTACTGTAAAACCTTATGCAAATAATGATATAGGGTAGGAAACTATTCAATCAATTAAATCTTTTTAATGATTTCTTATGAGTTCTTGGTACTCTAAGAAGTGTGAAATTGTTGAATTTATCCTATCACGTTACTTAAAGATAGAGATTCAAAATAACTTGTTTATTCGTGTTTATTTATTCATGTTAGTTATAATTTATTCATGTTAGTTATAATTAAAAAAAAATTATAAACAATGGGGTTAAATTGATTGAATTCTTGTTGAGACTTCGTCATACATTATCCATTCTTCATATAGAAGAAAAAAGTATAGATTATTATGTACCGACCGAACCGATGATTATTCACGATTCCATAATTGAATCAATTACATACTGGTTCCAAACTGAAGGAATGTTATGGTAAAACTTCGTTTAAAACGATGTGGAAGAAAGCAACGTGCGACTTGAAGGACATGATCAGCTGTGGATTCTTACATCCACCACTTTTTTATATTATATAGGAACGAAAGTGCTCTTGGCTCGACATCATTTGTTCTGTTCCACTGGAACCCTCATTTTTGAGAGTGTTGCCATGTAAATAGTACACGATGGAGCTCGAGTAGAACGTATTGATTAATTTCTCAAGGGCAAGAATCTAAGGTTAGTATCGATCAATAAATTGGAACAACTTCGTAAGTATATTTTAGATATATAAATCTAAAGGATCCAATTCGAAAAAATGAAAAAGTTAATTTTGTTGGAATTGGTAAAACTCTTTTGATCAAATCAAAAGTAAAGTGTATTACGTAGGAATCAACCATTCATACGATTCTTTGATAGAAAGAAATCACAAAAAATGGTATGTTGCTGCCGTTTTGAAACGATTTAAAGATCACCGAAGTAATGTCTAAACCCAATGATTCAAGGCAAAGATAAAGATCCTGGAACAAGGAAATACCGTTTTCAATTGTCTCAACAACCATATCATATTTAAGAATCAAAATAGATTCTAAAGGAGACAAACAAAAAGGGTTAGAGACCACTCAATAAATTTAATACCTAAAAGGTTTCTTTTGAGTTATTTGAGAGTTATTCAACTTGAGTTATGAGGATACAAATAATTTTTTTTTTTTGGGGGGGGGGGGAGACTAAGAAAAAGTATTTAAACTAAAATCAATAATATAATGAATTTGATGATTTTATGGATCTATTTGATATTATGATTCTAATCTATTTGATATTATGATTCTATACATAGACATAATTTAGAATTTTCTCGAGCCGTACGAGGAGAAAACTTCTTATACGTTTCTAGGGGGGGGGGAGTATTGTTCATCTATCCCAATGAGCCATTTATCGAATCGTTGCAATTGATGTTCGATCCCGACGAGAGGGAAGAGATCTTCGTAAAGTGGGTTTTTATGACCCGATAAAGAATCAAATCTATTTAAATGTTCCTGCTATTCTATATTTCCTTGAAAAAGGTGCTCAACCTACAGGAACTGTTCATGATATTTCAAAAAGGGCGGGGGTTTTTACGGAACTTCGCCCTAATCAACAAATAAAATTCAATTAATGAAATAAAAAAAATGTGGATGATTTGTATATAGCCTTATATAACCTTTTTGTTTCTTTGCTATTTCCTCTTTTGTTCTATTTATATCATACTAAATTGATTATTGTTACTATAAAAGAGTGTCTTTTATAACGACAAAAATCTATTTATATTTTATTGATATAAATTTTATTGATATATATAAAATAGATAGAAAAAGATTAAGTGAATAAATAATAAATAAATGAAGTAATCGGGTCTATAAATATAAAATTTTGAGATTACTGTCAATGAGTTAAGGAACAAATAAAAAAACACAAAGGATTTCACTTGCTTATTTTAGTGAATAAACCTCGTTTTTTTACTTAATTTATTTTTCCACCAATATTGTATCAATGTTGTGTTGTATAGAAATATTATATATAGTGCCAATCCAACACAAGTCCTTAGTTTTTTTTTTTTTTTTCTTATTTTTTCTTATAATTCTAATTGTCTAATTGATTGAAATTGGAATTGTTAGTTATATTTATAAATTGTTTTTTCTTTTGTATTCTTTTCTCAACATTCATATTGACAACAGTGTATCAAATAAATATAATCCGATCGTGGATAAACGGATCCGTTTATATCTCCGTCCCATAGCTTTTATTTCATTCAAATAATGGGTTCTTGTATTTTCTGTGATACAAGAAGTCTTTTTTTGATTAAGATTAAACTCAATAAAAATCTATATATACTATAGAATTAATGGATGACATAAGAGACAAGGAGCTATTTATAAATATTTTACTTTATCCCTATTTTTATCTGAGAATTTTTTCATCGGATCTGTTCATTTTTATTATGTTCAGAATCTAATCAATTAGAATTTTAAAAATTTTTGCTATTTTAATGTTTTGATTGGTTTGGATTGCGTTGTGCAATTCAATCTTTTTTTTTTATTGAGATTCCGATTGTATCTACACATTCGAATTATTTTATTTGGGTTGCTAACTCAACGGTAGAGTACTCGGCTTTTAAGTGCGGCTAGCATCTTTTACACATTTGTATGAAGCAAAAGATTCGTCCATACCATCGGTAGAGTTTGTAAGACCACGACTGATCCTGAAAGGAATGAATGGAAAAAGCAGCATGTCGTATCAATGGATAATTCTAAGAATATTTCATTCTTACCGAATAGGTCCAAAACCTTATTTAAATTGTTTGAATTCTTGTCGTGTAATAAAAAAAATGAATTTGGTCGAGTGAATAAATGGGTAGAGCCCTACTACGGTTCCAATTATAGGGAAACAAAAAGTAATGAGCTTCTGTTCTTAATTTTTGAATGATTACCCGATCTAATTAGACGTTAAAAATATATTAGTGCTTAATACGGGAAAAACTTTTCCCATGAGTGGATTATAAATTTCTTATGAGTCCTAATTATTAGCTATTACCCATTATGGGGTAGAGATAAATGTGTAGAAGAAGGCAGTATATTGATAAAGATTTTTCAAAATCAAAAGAGCGATTGGATTGAAAAAATAAAGGACTTCTAACCATCTTGTTACCCTAGAATGAACATAAATCAATTAGATGGAAAAAGAGAGGCTAGAGAGTCTGTTGATGAGTCTTACTTGTTCCGAGGTATTTTCTTACTATAATACCTTGTTTTGACTGTATCGTACTATGTATCATTTGATAACCCAATAAATCACCTATTTCTTTTCTTGTTCAAATTTAAAATGGAAGAATTTCAAGGATATTTAGAACTAGATAGATATCAGCAACATGACTTCCTATACCCACTTATCTTTCGGGAGTATATTTATGCACTTGCTCATGATCATGGTTTAAATAGATCGATTTTGTTGGATAATGTAGGTTATGACACTAAATATAGTTTACTAATTATAAAACGTTTAATTAGTCGAATGTATCAACAGAATCATTTGATAATTTCCGCTAATGATTCTAACCAAAATCAATTTTTTGGGTACAACAAAAATTTGTATTCTCAAATGATGTCGGAGGGATTTGCAGTCATTGTGGAAATTCCGTTTTCCCTACGATTAGTATCTTCCTTAGAGGCGACAGAAATCGTAAAATCTTATAATTTACGATCAATTCATTCAATATTTCCTTTTTTAGAGGACAAATTCCCACATTTAAATTATGTATCAGATGTACTAATACCCTACCCCATTCATCTGGAAATCTTGGTTCAAACCCTTCGCTATTGGGTGAAAGATCCCTCTTCTTTACATTTATTACGATTCTTTCTTCACGAGTATTATAATTGGAATAGTCTTATTACTCCAAAAAAAATTATTTTTTCAAAAAGTAATCCACGATTATTCTTGCTCCTATATAATTCTCATGTATGTGAATACGAATCCATTTTACTTTTTCTTCGTAATCAATCTTCTCATTTACGATTAACCTCTTCTGGTATCTTTTTTGAGCGAATCCATTTCTATGAAAAAAAAAAATATCCTGTACCTGTAGAAGAAGTCTTCGTTAATGATTTTCCGGCCGCCATCTTATGGTTCTTCAAGGATCCTTTTATGCATTATGTTAGATATCAAGGAAAATCTATTCTGTCTTCGAAGGATACCCCTCTTCTGATGAATAAGTGGAAATATTATCTTGTCAATTTATGGCAATGTCATTCTTATGTGTGGTCTCAACCAGGAAGGATTTATATAAACCAATTATCCAAGCATTCCCTTGATTTTTTGGGTTATTTTTCAAGTATGCGACCAAACCTTTCGGTGGTACGGGGTCAAATGCTAGAAAATTCATTTATAATGGATAATGCTATGAAGAAGCTTGATACATTAGT